TGAAACGAATATCCCGAAATTGGATATATAAAAAAAAAGAATCACAAATTTATGATTATACAGAAAAAAAGATTAAGAAAAAAGACGAGGACAAAAGAGAAAAATACAAAAGAGAAGAGAAAATGCGGCTAGAAATAGCAAAAGCTTGGGCTAGGAGTTTAGTTGCTCAAATAATAAGGAGCTTCCTGTTAATAACACAATCGATTCTTAGAAAATATATTATATTACCTTCATTGATAATAGCGAAAAACATTGCCCGTATGTTATTATTCCAATTTCCTGAGTGGTCCGAGGATTTCAAGGATTGGAATCGAGAAATGCATGTTAAATGCACTTATGACGGTGTTCCATTATCCCAAACAGAATTTCCAAAAAACTGGTTAAGAGAAGGTATTCAGATAAAGATCCTATTTACTTTTTGCCTGAAACCTTGGCACAGATTTAAACTACAACCCTCTCATAAAGATCCAATGAAAAAAAAGAAAGGTCAAAAGATTGATTTTTGCTTTTTAACAGTTTGGGGAATGGAAACTGAACTACCTTTCGGTTCTCCTCGAAAACGGCGTTCGTTTTTTGAGCCTATTTTTAAAGAACTAAAAAAAAAAATTAAAAAATTGAAAACTAACTGTTTTATAGCTTTAACAATTTTAAAAGAAAGAACAAAATTGTTTCGAAAAATCTCAAAAAAAACAAAAAAATGGATCACTCAAAGTATTCTATTTCTAAAGGGAATAATAAAAGAACTTTCAAAAAGAAATCCAATTCCCTTTCTTAGGTTGAGAGAAATATATGAATTGGGCGAAACTAAAAAAAATTCGATAATCAGTAATAAGATGATTGACAAATTATCCCTTCAATTTCAATCTATGGAGTGGGAAAATTATTCATTAACAGAAAAAAAAATAAAAGATCTGACTAAGAGAACAAACACAATCAAAAATCAAATAGAAAAAATTATAAAAGACAAGAAAAACGAATTTCTAACTCAAGAAAGGAATATTAGTTATAACAAAATAAGTTATCAGGATAAAATATTAGAATCATCAAAAAAATTTTGGCAAATATTAAAAAGAAGAAATATTCGATTAATCCGTAAATTCCATTTTTTTATAAAATTTTTCATTGAAAAGATATACATAGATATTATTCGATATATTATTAATATTCCAAGAACCAATACACAACTTTTTCTTGAATCAACAAAAAAAAAAATTGAGAAATTCATTTACAATAATGAAACAAATCAAGAAAGAATTAATAAAACAACTAAAAATACAATTCATTTTATTGCAACTATAAAAAACTCACTTTCTAATATTAGTATTGGAAATAAAAATGCAAAAGCTTTTTGTGACTTATCCTCCCTCTCACAAGCATATGTATTTTACAAATTATCACAAACCCAAGTTAGTAGTTTTTATAAATTCAAACCTATCCTTCAATATCACGCAACATCTCTTTTTCTTAAAAATGAAATAAAAGATTATTTTGAAGAACAAGGAATATCTCATTCCAGATTAAGACATCATTATGAGTTAAGACAGAGAATCTTTTGGCATTCTGGAATGAATGAATGGAAAAACTGGTTAAGGAGTCATTATCAATACGATTTATTTCAGAGTAGATGGCTTAGATTAGTACCAGGACATTGGCGAAATAGAGTCAATCAACACTATATGGATCAAAATAAAGATTTAACAAAATGGGATTCAGATGAAAAAGAAAGATTAATTCATTACGAAAAAAAAAATGATTTTCAAGCGAATTCATTACTGAATCAAGAATATAAACTGAATCAAGAACAAAAATATAAAAAATCGAATTTTAAAAAACACTATGGATATGATTTTTTATCATATAAATCTATTAATTATCAAGATAAGAGGGACTCATATACTTATGGATCGCCATTCCAAGTAAATAATAGGGAAGCGATTTCTTATAATTACAACATGGATAAACGACAATTTTTTGATACACTGGGGGATATCCCTCTCCATAATTATCTAGAAGAAGACGATATTCTAGATGCTATGGGGAAATTTTCGCATAGAAAATTTTTTAATTGGCGAATTCTTCATTTTTGTCTTAGAAATAAGGCCGATATTGAGTCCTGGGTCAATACCAGTACCAAGAGTAACAAAAATATTAAGACTGTGGTTAATAATTATCAAAAAATTGATAAAAGTAATAAGAGGGACCCTTTTTATTTCACAATTTATCAAGATCAAGAAAGGAACCCATCCAATAAAAAAAGAAGCCCTTTTGATTGGATGGGAATGAATGACGAAATACTAAGTTATCCTATAGCGAATCTGGAACTTTGGTTCTTCCCAGAATTTGTACTACTATATAATGCATATAAGGTTAAACCATGGATCATACCAATCAAATTACTTCTTTTTAATTTTAATGGAAATGGAAACATTAATAAAAAGATTATTGAAAATAAAAAAAGGGACCCCCTTACAGCACCGAACGAAAAAAAAATTCTTGCATTAGAGAATCGAAATCAAGAAGAAAAAGAACCCATAGGTGAAGGGGATCTTGTAGCAGATGCACAAAAACAAGGAAATTTTGGATCCGTTCTCTCAAACCAAGAAAAAGATGTTGAAGAAGATTATGGTAAATCAGACAGAAAAAAACATAGAAAGAAAAAACAATCCAAGAGCAACACGAAAGCGGAGCTTGCTTTCTTCCTAAAAAGGTATTTGCGTTTTCAATTGAGATGGGATAAGTCTTTAAACAAAAGAATAATCAATAATATCAAAACATCTAGTTTCCTTCTTCAACTGATAAATCCAAACGAAATTGTTATATCCTCTATTCACAGGGGAGAAATGAATCTGGATATTTTGATGAGTCAGAAGGATTTAACTCTTAGAGAATTAATAAAAAAAGGAATATTGATTATGGAGCCAGTTCGTCTTTCTGGCAAAAATGATGGACAATTTATTCTATATCAAACTATAAGTATTTCATTGGTTCATAAAAATAAACAAGAAATTAATCAACGATACCAAGAAAAAAACTATATTGATAAAAAGAATTTTGATGAATCCATTGCAAGACATCAAAAAATGACTGAAAATAAAGACAAAAATCATTATGATTTGTTTGTTCCTGAAAATATTTTATCCACTAACCGCCGGCGAGAATTGCGAATTCGAATTTCTTTCAATTCACGGTATAAAAATGGTATGCATAGAAAGCCAGTATTTTTAAATAATGTAAAAAATTTTGGTCAAGTTTTGAATAAAAACAAACAGCTTGATAGTGATAAAAAGAAACTAATTAAATTAAAGTTCTTTCTTTGGCCCAATTATCGATTAGAAGATTTAGCTTGTATGAATCGCTATTGGTTTAATACTAATAATGGCAGTCGTTTCAGTATGGTAAGGCTACATATGTATCCGCGTTTGAAAATTCGTTACTGGTCCATTTTCCCATATATTATGTATGTACCGTGTCGGGTATATGAAAACAAATAGATGGGCACAAGGATCGTCTTCCATTCGATTCTGATACATGATACTAATTTAATGACATACATATCAATTAGATCGAAAAATGAATCAACAAAATCAATCCTCTTATTTGAACTCTAAAATTTTCTCTTTTGGAGAAATCTATCACTCTTTTGTAGCCCTATACGAATCAAATTGAAAACCGGATTGATTAATTTTATTTGAAAAAATTATAAAGTGCATAACGACTTTAAAATCATTGTGCATATCAAAATGACTGGTATTATTATTACTGATCGGTAAAATTCACATTCAAAAAAGGGGGAGAGAATATTTTGTTTTATGGTAAAAAATTCATTCATCTCAGTTTTTTTTCAAGAAAAAAAAGAAGAAAACAAGGGGTCTGTTGAATTTCAAATAATCAGTTTCACCAATAAGATACGAAGACTTACTTCACATTTGGAATTGCACAAAAAAGACTATTTATCTCAGAGAGGTCTACGTAAAATTCTAGGAAAACGTCAACGGCTGCTGTCTTATTTATCAAAGAAAAATAAAATACGTTATAAAGAATTAATTAGTGAGTTGGATATTCGGGAATCAAAAAATCGTTAATTTGAAAATTTTGAATTAGTCGATTTATTAGATTTTTCATTTTGATGTACTTCTTTTCGTTTTCAACAATTCATGTAAGAATGAATCGAGGAAAAACTTATGAATCTATCAGCTACAGAAAAAGACCTTATGATAGTCAATATGGGACCTCACCACCCATCAATGCACGGTGTTCTTCGTCTCATCGTTACTTTAGATGGTGAAGATGTTGTTGACTGTGAACCCATCTTAGGTTATTTACACAGAGGAATGGAAAAAATTGCGGAAAACCGAACAATTATACAATATTTGCCTTATGTAACGCGTTGGGATTATTTAGCCACTATGTTCACGGAAGCAATAACCGTAAATGGACCAGAACAATTGGGCAATATTCAAATACCTAAGAGAGCCAGCTATATCAGAGTAATTATGTTGGAGTTGAGTCGTATAGCTTCTCATCTATTATGGCTTGGACCTTTTATGGCAGATATTGGTGCACAGACCCCCTTTTTCTATATTTTCAGAGAAAGAGAATTAGTATATGATCTATTCGAAGCTGCCACCGGTATGAGAATGATGCATAATTATTTTCGTATCGGAGGAGTAGCAACCGATCTACCTTATGGCTGGATAGATAAATGTTTAGATTTCTGCGATTCTTTTTTAACAGGAATTGTTGAATATCAAAAACTTATTACGCGAAATCCTATTTTTTTAGAACGAGTTGAAGGGATAGGCGTTATTGGTGGAGAAGAAGCAATAAATTGGGGTTTATCCGGCCCAATGCTACGAGCATCTGGAATCAAATGGGATCTTCGGAAAGTTGATCATTATGAGTGTTACGACGAATTAGATTGGGAAATCCAGTGGCAAAAAGAAGGAGATTCATTAGCTCGTTATTTAGTCCGAATCAGTGAAATGACGGAATCCATAAAAATAATTCAACAGGCCCTGGAAGGAATTCCGGGGGGTCCCTATGAGAATTTAGAAATCCGATGCTTTGATCGAAAAAGGGATCCAGAATGGAATGATTTTGAATATCGATTCATTTGTAAAAAACCTTCTCCTACATTTGAATTACCGAGACAAGAACTTTATGCGAGAATGGAAGCCCCAAAGGGAGAATTAGGAATTTTTCTGATAGGGGATCAAAGTGGTTTTCCTTGGAGATGGAAAATTCGCCCGCCGGGTTTTATCAATTTGCAAATTCTTCCTCAGTTAGTTAAAAGAATGAAATTGGCTGATATTATGACGATACTAGGTAGCATAGATATCATTATGGGAGAAGTTGATCGTTGAAATGAGAATTTATACAACAGAAGTACAAGATATCAATTCCTTTTACAGATTGGAATCTTTAAAAGAGGTCTATGGGATCATATGGATGTTTGTCCCTATTTTGACTCTTGTATTGGGAATCACAATAAGTGTACTAGTAATTGTATGGTTAGAAAGAGAAATATCCGCAGGAATACAACAACGTATTGGGCCTGAATACGCTGGTCCTTTGGGACTTCTTCAAGCTCTAGCAGATGGAACAAAACTGCTTTTCAAAGAGAATATTCTTCCAGCTAGAGGAAATACTCGTTTATTCAGTATTGGACCGTCTATAGCAGTCATATCAATTTTACTCGGTTTTTCAGTAATTCCTTTTAGCTCTCGCCTCATTTTAGCCGATCTGAATATCGGTATTTTTTTATGGATTGCGATTTCAAGTATTGCTCCTATTGGACTTCTTATGTCAGGATACGGATCAAATAATAAATATTCCTTTTTAGGTGGTCTGCGAGCTGCTGCTCAATCGATTAGTTATGAAATACCATTAACTCTATGTGTTTTATCAATATCTCTACGTGCGATTCGTTGAAATCGTTGAAATAGAAACTTTTCTTTTCCCTATTCCTTTCGTTCTAGAAAATAAGCTGAATAGATTGAATAGATAGCTTCGTTTTTTATTATCCTTCAGGTTGATAAACTAAATTAGATAGTTATATATGAGTGAAAGAAAGCAGCTTATAAATGCGCAGTAAATTAAACAAAAAAAATTGAATCTCATTTCCTATGTACAAGAGTTAAGTGGAAGAAAACATAAGAGGAAGAAGTCTTTACCCCAAGATGGGTTGATTAGTTAATCTAGCTTGAAGCGGGCTCAAAAGATCAACCGTATATAGTTTTCGCTATCCTTTGTATGGATTCCCATACATGTAGCGCCAAACCAAATGGGGGATTGAAGAAAAAAAAAATGAGTGGATGATTAGGAACACCAAAATACACAAAGGATTAGTAATGGAGATTATGTAAATTATAGAAAAGGATATTTCTGGATAACATAATAACATAAAAAGAATACTAATAGGGGCTTAAAATTAGTAGAAATGAGTAAGCAGTACTCCCCACGATTCCGGTCCAGAGTATGCTCCTATCCACCGATTAAAGTAATGACTATCAGGAACGAAATAATCCTTTAGTTTTTTTTTTGTTTTTTAGCTTAAGCCCCCATTCGTAGTTTTCTCAGATCAGAAAGAAGAATAGGAACGAAAAAGAAATAATAAAGAATAAAAAAAAATCTTCTTTTTTCTTTCATATATATAGAGAGCTATAAGCCGTGTCATGATTTATGAGCTAATGTAATGTTTCATTTTTTTTCGTAATCGAAAACAATGGGTTGAATATCTATTGATATTTCTACAAGAAGTATTTTTTTGAAGGCTTAAGTTATTACTCAACAAATATAAATTGAAATTATTAACGGGCAAGATCAATTCCGAAGCACTTTTTTTGTTCTTCATAATATAGCAGACAGAATTCCAGTGGTATAATTTTGGACCTTCCAATCAATCCATTTTTTCTCTATCTATTCTACAACCATACGAAGATAAATAATACGGATTCGGTCCTTAAATTTATTTGTGACCCACGAGGAGCCGTATGAGTTGAAAACCTCATGTACGGTTTTGGACTAGCGATGGAAACAGTGATGTTATCATCGACTATAATTATCTAACAGTTCAAGTACAGTTGATATAGTTGAGGCGCAATCAAAATATGGTTTTTGGGGATGGAATTTGTGGCGTCAGCCAATAGGGTTTATCGTTTTTCTAATTTCTTCTCTAGCAGAATGTGAGAGATTACCTTTTGATTTACCAGAAGCCGAGGAAGAATTAGTAGCAGGGTATCAAACCGAATATTCGGGTATTAAATTTGGTTTATTTTACGTTGCTTCCTATCTAAATCTATTACTTTCTTCGTTATTTATAACAGTTCTTTACTTGGGGGGTTGGAATATTTCCATTCCGTACGTATTCGTCCCTGAGCTATTTGAAATAAATAAAATGAATGGAATCTTTGGAACGACAATTGGTATCTTTATTACATTAGCTAAAACTTATTTGTTTTTGTTTATTTCTATCGCAACAAGATGGACTTTACCTAGGTTAAGAATGGACCAATTATTAAATCTTGGATGGAAATTTCTTTTACCCATTTCTCTCGGTAATCTATTATTAACAACTTCTTTCCAACTTCTTTCACTGTAAAGAAAAAAGGAATATGAGATTCATGACTTGGTTCAAACAAGAGAAAGAAACAAACATAAAAACATTCATCGATATTCACAATATGTTCCCCATGGTAACTGGGTTCATGAATTATGGCCACCAAACAGTCCGAGCAGCAAGGTACATTGGTCAAGGTTTCATGATTACCTTATCCCACGCAAATCGTTTCCCCGTAACGATTCAATACCCTTATGAAAAATTAATCACATCGGAGCGTTTCCGCGGGCGAATCCATTTTGAATTTGATAAATGCATTGCTTGTGAAGTATGTGTTCGTGTATGCCCTATAGATCTACCTGTTGTTGATTGGAAATTTGAAACGGATATTCGAAAAAAACGATTGCTTAATTACAGTATTGATTTCGGAATTTGTATATTTTGTGGTAACTGCGTTGAGTATTGTCCAACAAATTGTTTATCCATGACTGAAGAATATGAACTTTCTACTTACGACCGTCACGAATTGAATTATAATCAAATTGCTTTGGGCCGTTTACCGATGTCAGTAATTGACGATTATACAATTCGAACAATTTTGAATTCGCCTCAAAGAAAAACGGAGTAAGTAAACCTCCTATTTTATTAAAAATAAATTTCCAATTCTTTTCTTTTAAGGTTCCGTTTTGGTTTAAGTTAAAAGAATGTTTGGTTTGAATTAAAAGAATGAGGCCTTTCTCCTTTCTCTTTGTTTGGTCAATAAATCAAAATTCAATTACAAATTAACTGGTTGATAAGAATTTCGAATTCATTTTTATTGCAAATCGATTAAAATATTCGTAATTATTTCGAAACATATAGTTTCAAAAAAAAAACCTTTCGGACAAACAAAAAAAATAATCAAAAACAAAACTGTCCAATAATTGTACTTAGATCAATTCACACCTAATAGATTAGTATTTTATTCAATTAGGAACGTATCATAAAAAAAAAATTCCTGGTCGGGTCAATAAGATCATGAAAAGCATTTCGATTTTTTTATCTCTATATAATGGATTTGCCTGGACCAATACACGATTTTCTTTTAGTTTTTCTGGGATCGGGTCTTATATTAGGGGGCCTGGGAGTGGTATTACTTACCAATCCAATTTATTCTGCCTTTTCATTGGGATTGGTTCTTGTTTGTATATCCTTATTCTATATTCTCTCAAATTCTCATTTTGTAGCTGCTGCCCAGCTGCTTATTTATGTGGGAGCCATAAATGTTTTAATCCTATTTGCTGTGATGTTCATGAATGGTTCAGAATATTATAAAGATTTTAATCTGTGGACCATTGGGAATGGCCTTACTTCGTTGGTTTGTACAAGTATTCTTGTTTCGCTAATTACTACTATATTAGATACATCATGGTACGGAATTATTTGGACTACAAGATCAAACCAAATTATAGAACAAGATTTGATAAGTAATAGTCAACAAATTGGAATTCATTTAGCAACAGATTTTTTTCTTCCATTTGAATTCATTTCAATAATTCTTTTAGTTGCTTTGATAGGTGCAATTGCTGTGGCTCGTCAATAATAAATCTTTTTAACTAGAAATAGCAAGTAATCAAAATGAAACTTTTTTCTGTCTTATCGCATCTATTTTCCTTGAATTCTAGTTGAATATTGTTCGTGTATAAGATAGAAATTCGTTTATTCGATATATTTCCAATATATTCTTTTTGTTCTATTCTAGTCAATCAAATCCCTTGAAGTATTGTTCATATTAAAATGAATCGAAATTGATAAGGAGTTGGTCAATGATGCTCGAACATATACTTGTTTTGAGTGCCTATTTATTTTCTATCGGTATTTATGGATTGATCACGAGTCGAAATATGGTTAGGGCCCTTATGTGTCTTGAACTTCTACTGAATGCGGTTAATATAAATTTTGTAACATTTTCTGATTTTTTTGATAGTCGGCAATTAAAGGGAAATATTTTCTCAATTTTTGTTATAGCTATTGCAGCCGCTGAAGCAGCTATTGGATCAGCTATTGTTTCCGCAATTTATCGTAACAGAAAATCAACGCGTATCAATCAATCAACTTTGTTGAATAAGTAATATTAATAATATTAAATTCTAAGATTCACCAACTTGAATTAGCATGTCCAATATGTTCGAATCTACATCATGTTTTCGAAAACGTAAGAAATCAAAGTATCTTGGTCCTTTCTTATGAGTTGATCCAAAAGGAAATTGATTAGAAAATTTCTGATAAATCGTTGATTCATCTGGTGTTTAACTATAATGATTCATTTACAAGTTTACTAGATTGAAATTTTATGATGTTCAAAAATTCATAGATCCCATGTCACATTCAGTAAAAATTTATGATACATGTATAGGATGTACTCAATGTGTCCGAGCCTGCCCCACCGATGTGTTAGAAATGATACCTTGGGATGGATGTAAAGCTAAGCAAATTGCTTCCGCTCCAAGAACGGAAGACTGCGTTGGTTGTAAGAGATGTGAATCCGCTTGTCCAACCGATTTCTTGAGCGTTCGAGTTTATTTATGGCATGAAACAACTCGAAGCATGGGGCTAGCTTATTGATACGTTCCAGAAAACCCTACTTGAATACATTTTGAATCCATTTGAGTTTTTTACTGAAAAAACCCGTGCTCAAAAAAAGTCTTTTTGAGCACGGGTTTTTCTGGTCCAAGTATATCTTGTCTTTACCACGAATTATTTTCCTTGGTTAACAATAATTGTAGTTTTACCAATATTTGCAGGTTCTTTAATTTTCTTTCTTCCTCATAGAGGAAATAAGCTAATTAAGTGGTATACCATGTATATATGCATATTCGAACTCCTTCTAACAACCTATGCATTTTGTTATCATTTCCAATTGGACGATCCATTAATCCAGCTGGCGGAAGATTATAAATGGATAAATTTTTTTGATTTTAACTGGAGATTGGGACTGGATGGACTTTCTATAGGGCCCATTTTACTGACAGGATTTATCACTACATTAGCTACTTTGGCGGCTTGGCCAGTTACTCGAGATTCGCGATTATTCCATTTCCTGCTGCTAGCAATGTACAGTGGTCAAATAGGATCATTTTCTTCTCGAGACCTTTTACTTTTTTTCATCATGTGGGAGTTCGAATTAATTCCCGTTTATCTACTTCTATCCATGTGGGGGGGAAAGAAACGTCTGTACTCGGCTACAAAATTTATTTTGTACACAGCAGGGGGTTCCATTTTTCTATTAATAGGGGTTTTGGGTATCGGTTTATACGGTTCTAATGAACCAACATTAAATTTTGAAACATTAGCTAATCAATCGTATCCGGTCGCACTGGAAATAATATTCTATATTGGATTTCTTATTGCTTTTGCTGTCAAATCGCCGATTATACCCTTACATACGTGGTTACCAGACACCCACGGGGAAGCACATTACAGTACTTGTATGCTTCTAGCCGGAATTTTATTAAAAATGGGAGCATATGGATTAGTTCGGATCAATATGGAATTGTTACCACATGCTCATTCCATATTTTCTCCTTGGTTGATAATAGTGGGTACAATGCAAATAATTTATGCAGCTTCAACATCTCTTGGTCAACGGAATTTAAAAAAAAGAATAGCCTATTCTTCCGTATCTCATATGGGTTTCATAATTATAGGAATTGCTTCTATAACTGATACGGGACTCAACGGAGCTATTTTACAAATAATATCTCATGGATTTATCGGTGCTGCACTTTTTTTCTTGGCAGGAACGAGTTATGATAGAATGCGTCTTGTTTATCTCGACGAAATGGGGGGAATGGCTATTCCGATTCCAAAAATATTTACGATGTTCAGTATCTTATCGATGGCTTCTCTTGCATTACCGGGCATGAGTGGTTTTGTTGCAGAATTGATAGTTTTTTTTGGAATAATTACCAGCCAAAAATATTTTTTAATGCCAAAAATACTAATTACTTTCGTAATGGCAATTGGAATGATATTAACTCCTATTTATTCATTATCTATGTCACGTCAAATGTTCTATGGATACAAGCTATTTAATGCTCAAAGTTCTTATTTTTTTGATTCTGGACCACGAGAGTTATTTATTTCGATCTCTATCTTTCTACCAGTAATAGGTATTGGTATTTATCCGGATTTCGTCCTCTCATTATCAGGTGAGAAGGTCGAAACTATTCTATATAATTATTTTTATAGATAGTTTTCATGAATAAAATTTTTATAGATAGTTTTCATGAATAAAACAAAAAATCAAAAAGGAATCCTATGATTTTTAAAATTGTTCGTTGTACAGTGAAAAAAAAAGTCTTTTTTCTTCTCTTAAGTTTTAGTTAAATAAAAAAATGGTAAAAGAATTAAATTGAATTTTAATCAGACATCTTTGGCTTTTGTTAGAACCTTTTGAATCACTCCACTACTTGATTCAAAAGGTTCTTGACCGCTTCCAATAAGTTTTCTTATAAATACGCTGTCCTATGTTAGTATTTGGTAGGCTTAGCCTCTTTATTCAATTAGATGTTAAAGTAAATGAACCATAACTATGTAAACCTATTCCTAATAGATTGACCCCAAAATAGCATATCCAAATTATAAGAAATCCCATAGAAGCCACAAGTGCGGCATTTACACCTTCAAAATTTGGATTTGTTCGGGTATGTAAATAAATCGCGAATACGGTCCAAGTAATAAATGCCCAAGTTTCCTTTGGGTCCCAATTCCAATATGACCCCCACGCCTCATTAGCCCATACAGCTCCCGAAAGAATTCCTATGGTTAAAAAGAGAAACCCGAGACTAATAATACGATAACTCCAACGATCCAATTGTTGAGTCAATCGATACCTGTAATAATTTTTAGAAGAAAGAAAATAAGCGTTTAATAAAACATTGCTTCTTTCAGTCATGTATTGGATTTCGCCAAACGAAAATGACTGATTTAATAAATTATTGTTTTTACCAATAATCTTTATGGCTTTTCGAAATGTAATGACTAGAAGAGCTACTGATAATAATGATCCACATAAAAGAGCTGCATAGCCTAATACCATCATACTTACGTGCATCATTAACCACTGGGATTGGAGAGCAGGCGCTAATATTGTGGATTGATGCATTTTGGTTAAAAGACCCGAAGTGGCAAAGCCTTGGGTAAAAATAGCACTTGGTGCGGTTATTGCGCTTAAATCATTTTTACCCTTTCTAAAATGGGAAACCATATGAATAAGGGAGAAACCCCATGAAAGAAAGATTAATGATTCATATAAATCACTTAACGGGAAATGTCCTGAATAAATCCAACGAGTGACTAATAATCCTGTTATAGAGAAAAAGGTAACTATCATGCCCTTTTCTGATGAATCATATAGTCCTAGGACTTCATCGACTAATAAGAATAAGGTTAAAAAATGAATTGTAATTACAATTGAAACGACTGAAAAGGATATATGAGTTAATATATGCTCTAAAGTTGAAAAAATCATAAAAATTATGAAAAAGCGAGGGTTTCTAGATTTTATGGAATGGAAATCAGGAATTAAATTCATTATAGGACTTATTCTATCTCTTTTAGAAGATACTATGCCGCCACTCGGACTCGAACCGAGATGCTCTAGCACTGCTTCCTAAGAGCAGCGTGTCTACCGATTTCACCATAGCGGCTTGCTCGAAGTCATAATAACCCATTTTTTATTCAATCGTCGAGATTGAAGGCGAAGGGGTCAATTTAATGTAAAATGTCAAGAAGCATTTAATTTAAATTGATGAATAAAAACTCGTTTAAATAGCAATTTGAAGGTTAAAAAACAAATCTTTATTATTTATCGTATCATTTGATTTAATTATCCTTTTATTTAATTATTTCGTCAACAGAGATTTTTTAGTTTGTGTTTTCCTAAAAGAGAACTCCTCTATTGTAACTAAACTAAATAGTTGTAACTTCAATTTATAGATAAAATTCAACAAAAAAATGTTCTTTATCATTTTCATTTTTTAATGATTCATTTCTCATTCTTTTATATGATTTTTATGAATCTATAAAAAATGCTTATCAATTGAATGAATAAATGAATGAAAAAATATGATTTTTAGAGATCAAAATTTCAGTACCACATCCAACGATTTCAAAAGATTTATGTAATTTGTATAGCTTTGTATTAATTGTTAGGATTTTGCGTTTTAAGGATTTATCAAACCAACTAGATATTGGGTTATACACGTTACGTTGTATAAAAAGCGTTTCGATTCCTGTCAGAATTGTACCATACTTCAAAAAAGTATTTCTAATTTCGAATTATAAAAATAAATCTTGATTGATCTTCTTATACAAACATAGGATTTTTTTAGATCACTTAAAATTGATACATTATTTGTATATCCACTAAATTAGAAAGGGGGTTTTCTCAATTGGGTTGAAAGCAAGGGAAGCATATATAGTAATTCAGAGAAATAATCATTCATAAAGTTACAAAATTTAAACTTAATGGATTCGTTTCGACAACCCAGTTAAAGCTCTTATATATTCGATAAGATATATGTGCTCAGCTATAGCTATAGTATAAATCTAAAAATTATTATTATTTAATTATTTAGTATTATAAATTTAATATTATAAAAATAACAAATTATTATAACACTAACATAACCAATGGGCGATGGGGAAAATAACAATCCCCACCCCGGAAATGAAAAAAAATAGAAATATATATTCCAAAAGAAAACCTTTGTATCTGATTCGAGTTAAACCAATTCAGATTACTCCAAATTTATTTGTCGTACAAAAAAACTTTTTGAATTACCCGTAGAAAGAGATTTCGCTAATGAAAAAGCTTTCAACGCCGCCCAATATCCTTTCTTTTTCCAAACATTTTTTCGAATACGCTTTTTTGATGTAGAAGTACGTTTTTTTGGAACTGCCATTCAAAAAAAGGGTTATTCAGTGCTATAGTTGGATGTCAAAGACATCTAGTTTTAAAACAAAATGATCGGTCTCTTTATGTCATTATTTATCTATTCCTATAGATTTTCTAGATTATAATTCTATATAGACTACTATACAAATTTCATAAAAAAATAAATAGAGATGCGAAAATAAGAGAAATTCTATTCTAGAACAAAAAAAACAAGATGATATAACCTTTTTTTATTTATCGTCCATACACTATCCAGAAAAAAAAAGAAGAATTTGGATTTAATTTATTGGTATCTTTCTTTTTTCTATCTCGATTCAAATCTATAGGATAGATTAGGATCTATTATGACATAGAAATCGAATTGATGAAATCAAAAAAACGTAAAAAACAAAAACGTCTTTCCTTTTCTATCTCTGCCTATTATTTTGTCGTCCTATAGTTATAATAGTTATAATTTATACATCTCCATTTATACATGAAAAATACATCAAAACAAAAAGTG